ATTTCCAAAGACTCCATGGATAGGAACTAAAAACGAGATATCGAAGTAGTTCTGATGATTCAGTATATCATCACTTCAATTCGGAGTTCTTAGTTACTTTGACCGGGTGGATCTTAGTGATGGAATAATAAGTAATAATTCATTGGTTGATTGTATCATTAACCATTTCTTTATTTTGGTGCGAGGAACTTACCATGAATCCACTGATTTCTGCCGCTTCCGTTATTGCTGCTGGATTGGCCGTAGGGCTTGCTTCTATTGGACCTGGAGTTGGTCAAGGTACTGCTGCGGGCCAAGCCGTAGAAGGTATCGCGAGACAACCAGAAGCAGAGGGTAAAATACGAGGTACTTTATTGCTTAGTCTGGCTTTTATGGAAGCTTTAACAATTTACGGACTGGTCGTGGCATTAGCGCTTTTATTTGCGAATCCTTTTGTTTAATCCTATTCTATAAACGTGGAAATACGTACTTCTTTTCTTATTTTATTGCCGTCGACTTACCGCTTGCTTCTTCGAATTATATCAAAACTTCACTCCACTTCTTCGTTGAGACAATACTCCGGGGAAGGTCTGATTTGAGGATGAGGAATTAGTAGATCCACTCGCTTTCTCACTTCCCGTCCTTAATTTAATGGAAACCCCTTTTGACTTTTAGGAAGCGTTGCAGGTATTTCGCAATTGACATGAAACCGGGGACCTAATAAGTATCTTATTGGGAACTTCAATTGAAATAAAATAATAATAAAGAATCCATTTTTGAAATTTGAAAATGATTTCAAATGAAATGAATATATTCATATTTAAAATAAGTCAATTAATAAAAAAAAAAAAAGAAATCAATAATAAAAAAACGGGACGAAGTGATACAAAAAGAACTCTGTTCGATTTTGTTAGTCCTATCTATAAGAGGAGAGCATATGAAAAATGTAACCGATTCTTTCGTTTCCTTGGGTTACTGGCCATCCGCCGGGAGTTTCGGGTTGAATACCGATATTTTAGCAACAAATCTAATAAATCTAAGTGTAGTGCTTGGCGTATTGATCTTTTTTGGAAAGGGAGTGTGTGCGAGTTGTGTATTTCAAGAATAGGCTGGATCCAACCGGCTGCACTTTCTTTTTTTTTTTTTTTATTTATAAATAGGGAAGAAAGGTGCACGATCTCGACGAATTACTTCTGAATAAATTAAGAAATCATATGTAAGAACCATAGCATTTCGTGACTCATTGGTAAATCAACTTTGATTCTCTATCAACCAATAATGTGGGACCATTAACATGGTTAAAGCTAAACCGCCTGAAGTCCAGGCACAACATGGTACTCTTTCTACCACTACGTTAGTACGGAGATGGTTTCAAAATGAATAGTTGGCAATTTATCCGATATAGAACACTCATATCGATAAAATGATTTGAACCATTTACTGGAAAAATGGGTGTCTCGACCTTTTTTTATCCAATGCTGAATCGACGACCTATGTATAAAATAAGAAGAATTTTTTGGATTTGAAGAAAAAAAAACAACTTTGCTGACAATTACAGATTTTTTTTGTCTGGTCGGAAGAGTCCTCTGAATATTCTGGTCTTGTATCAGTTTCCATATCTTGGAATACGAACAGAGAAGAGAGGGTAGGCTCATTACATTAAAAGATATGGGAATGCTCATAACATAAGTAACTGAGCGTGAGAGCCAAATGAATCGAAAGATTCATGTTTGGTTCGGGAAGAGATCATGGAAGTGAAGTTGTGAAATGAATGGGAAAATAATCTACTTTCATTAAGTGATTTATTAGATAATCGAAAACAGAGGATTCTGAGTACTATTCGAAATTCAGAAGAACTACGCGGAGGAGCTATTGAGCAGCTCGAAAAAGCCCGGGCTCGCTTACGGAAAGCGGAAATGGAAGCAGATGAGTTTCGAGTGAATGGATACTCTGAGATAGAACGAGAAAAACAGAATTTGATTAATGCCACTTATGAGAATTTGGAACGATTAGAAAATTACAAAAATGAAACCATTCATTTTGAACAACAAAGAGCAATTAATCAGGTCCGACAGCGAGTTTTCCAACAAGCCTTACAAGGAGCTCTAGGAACTCTGAATAGTTGTTCGAACAGCGAGTTACATTTACGCACCATCAGTGCTAATATTGGCATGCTCGGGGCCATGAAAGAAATAACTGATTAGCCCTTTTACTGTAGGCATTATTTTTTTTTTTTCTACCTTTGTTTCCGAAAAAGAATTAAGAGACACTAATGGTAACCATTCGAGCCGACGAAATTAGTAATATTATCCGTGAACGTATTGAACAATATAATCGAGAAGTCACGATTGTGAATACCGGCACCGTACTTCAAGTAGGCGATGGCATTGCTCGTATTCATGGTCTTGATGAAGTAATGGCAGGGGAATTAGTAGAATTTGAAGAGGGTACAATAGGCATTGCTCTGAATTTGGAATCAAACAATGTTGGCGTTGTATTAATGGGTGACGGTTTGATGATA